AAAGATTCTATCACTTCCACTTATGGAGTCTTGTATAGAATATAAAAATTGATCCAATTTCTACCTATTATTATGATATTACGATCAGATTGGGTACCAAAAAAATAAATGGATTCAGGATTAAATCTGCTCTTTATGAATGAGATAAAGACAGAATAATCAGGAGCAGTATAGAATTTCCTTTTTTTAGCACACTTTAATGTTCAAAAAAGAATTCGTGGATTCTTATTCTTTTTGGTAGTAGAATTTATAGATAGAATACGATTGAATTGCGTAATAGTAATAGGAGTAGTATTTATTAAGTACATGCCGATATACCTATCCGCATATCGCATCTTTTATCGTAATTTTACTTGTGGCAACGGAAGTCAGGTCGCACTATATCATAATTCCTATTTTCTATTCAAAATATTCAATGAAAAATTGAAGCACGATAATTCTCTATAGGGATATGTACATAAGAGAAAGACAAAATTCGGTATCTGTGTAACAATTTCTGTTCTGGGGTTTACATATACACATATATTTTGTTATAATTGAAATTGAAAAGGATTGATTATTGAAAATAATTGATACTGATTAGTCGTAAATCAATTTGATTTTGTTATACCATTAAAGAAACACAATTTGAGATACAAATTTAAGAACCGTTCACTAATTCTAAAGTAAAAATGGTTAATGGTTCCAATTTTCCCTGAATTTTTCGGTCTGTGACCGGAAATCTATTTTTTCTCTTTTCAAAAGAAGGAGAAGGGAAGTTTTTAAGCAATGTGTCTTTTGAGATACAATCAATCGAAGAGAATAATCTAAACTGGATCCAATAAAAAATAGGGATTCATTTTTGAAAAGGGATAAGTACAATGGGATTCAAGATAAAAAAATTAGTAATAGAATATGGATGGATAAAAATATTGTCCATTTTGGATCAGATTTGGCGGCATGGCCAAGTGGTAAGGCGGGGGACTGCAAATCCTTTATCCCCAGTTCAAATCCGGGTGTCGCCTGATCAACAAAAGACTTGAAATTTCTTATTCTGCTGATCTAACTCGACAAATTCTTGCCCCGCAAGAAGCAGAGGCAAACGACTAGGCCTGTCGTGTCGATACTTGATTTTTAGAATCCATAATTCTATAAAAAAAACTGTAAATTTTTTTTTTCTCAAAATCTGGGTTCTGGGTACCGGTCCAAACCGGTACCAATAGGTATGAAGTAACCCTTACTTATTAATGATTGATTCGGACATTTATTTGATTTATGATATCAATTGAATCAAATAAATCAAATAAATAGTGAGAGTCAATTCTGGGATTCAGAACTACGAAAGTAAGAGGTCGGAAATCTTAGTATCCAAAGGTTCCTAAAGGACACTCCATTTTTGCTCCTAGGATTGAAGAAGAGATTATACGAAAGACTATCAAGACTTCCTAATTATTTTACACTACCTATACTAAATACTAAAATAGTGTCTACTGACTCTGTCTGGAATTAGATTGAATAGAATAGGCTGATGGATGGGAAATCAATTTAGAAGTTGTGGAAAGGACTGAAGATACTTTGTATCCAGACTCACGAGAGGCTTTGAGTACTCAAACATTCAATCAACATGGTTGGGCGGCTCTTATTTATAGAGTAAAAAGAAAGAAAAAAAAAATTCTTTGCCCGTGTAGGGGATTACAAAAAAAAGAATGTATGTAATAATGGTGGTGGTGTCTTACCATTCCATTCTTTCACAGAAAGAAAGACGTAAGCCTTAGATCAAATAAAATAGAGGTATCTGATAGATGGTTATCTATCTTGATGGTATATTTTGACGTCTTTTGCTTATGAAAGAAAGGTAACAAACAATAGGTCTTACTATTTCTACATGCTCCATTAGGAGCATTCCTTTGCTATTTCCAAATAAAAGGTGTGTGTATCGTATTTGTGCTTAATGCTTCCCGATTCTACCAGAAATTTTCTAATATAGGAACTTGTTACGAGTGGATTCATTGGATTAGTTCATCAATAGCCTTAAGTCAGAATACTATTTTCTTTTGACTCTGCACCATTGATTCCACTATGATTATTGATCAATAATCAATAATGAAATAATTCCTTCATAGAGATAGGAGACATAATTCACATGGATATAGTAAGTCTCACTTGGGCTGCTTTAATGGTAGTCTTTACATTTTCCCTCTCACTCGTAGTATGGGGAAGAAGTGGACTCTAGGGGTACTACTAATTGAATAATCGATTGAGTGATCGAATTGTATCAATCGTTTAATTGATCGTTTTGCGAAACGAAACTAAAAAAAAATAAAAGATTCCTTGGTTTCGTTTTCTTTTATTTTTCTTTTTTTTTTATATATAGTTAATATATGCCCATACCCATACTATTTTTCCTCCATTAATTCTTTCGATGGATCTCGGGACTTATATATATATATATTTAGTTTATTATATATAAATAAATATATATTATATATAAATCTAATTATTAATATAAATCTATATATTAAGTTATAAGTTATAAGAAGCCTAGGAATTAGAAGAGTTGGCCTTGGATTATTTTGGATTGATCGAAACCCATACAAGTAGATGTAGCGAAAAAAAAAAGAAATAGAATTAGACTGCTATTTCGATGTATATGTATTAGATGTACATCTAATACATGTACATATTGTAAATTGATCTATATTTATATAAAACCATATCTGTATACAACTTTATATGATAAAATTTATATGATCATACTATTTATATGATAATAAATTTATATGATAAAAATATACAATACTATCTAGTGTGGTAGAAAGAACTATATTATATATAGTTCTTTCTACCACACTATCTCAGATACTTATGATTCCAGCCAAATCGTTTCATTTAAAACTTGGAGTTTTAATCCCTTTCTTTTATTTCTTCAATCATTGATAAGAACTAATAATCCAACCAAGTTTCAGTTAAATTAATCATTTTGACTGACTGTTTTTACGTAGATGATAAGTAAAAAAGCAGTAGGAACTAGAATGAACAGTGCAGTAGCAATAAATGCGAGAATATTGACTTCCATAATCTCATTGTTTTTTTTACTTCGCAATAACTCGGGATCTAATCCCATAGAGATAAGAAATTTTACTCCTGTCAATTCAATGGGATGAATTGAATTCTGATGATACTGAATCGGATCAATATTATGAATAACAATATCTAATCTATCAAATCGATTCATCGTCGAGAATTGAATAGTATAACATAAGAAAATCTTTTATTTTATCCATACTAAATCCGAAATGGGATTCTTTATTGGATCAGGAATTCCATTGAATTTTTCATCCCTTTTTCCACTTTTTTCTTTTCCATAACCTACTGTCTTTGTCTTCCTTATACAACTCTCTTTCCTTATACTTATACATACAATTATGAGATATTATATGACCGGTATTCTATGGGTCACACAGATCCAAACAGTAGAAGTGAGATGGAAAAAAGGACGGGTGTTAAGTAGAAAGGATCTAATATTCCAACAAATTTACTAAAAAGGGGCGTTGCTTGGTCTTTTATTTTATTAGTATAGTATCTCTTCTTCTTTCTTGGATTGAGACTAGAACGCATACATCAAAAATTCAGTGTGCAATTTGCATGAGAATAGATAGATTGTTTCCAATTAGTCATTGAGGATACACAAACAAAGTCGAGGTAATTATGTTAAGTTCATTGTGTATCGTACAATAAACGAATACAATTTGTGTATGTACTCCCGGTAAAAATAGGGGAACTCTATTCCATTTCATTGTTCAAGAACAATTGAAAAAGAAAGTCAGACGAGTATGGTATCTATTAAAATACTGAATATAGTAATGCCACCGATTGTACCAACTTACATATGTCTCCCCTTATCAATCGGTATTAGTGAAAGAAATTGAAATTCCCGTACTTGTCTGATGATAAATGCGAAACGAAAAACAAAAGAAATAAGGATCCCTGCTGGGGATTAGATCTTGCTACCTGTCCCCCCTTTCACAGAAAATGGGGAGATGAATTGATAAATTTATCGGATCCTAGTTCGGGACTGACGGGGCTCGAACCCGTAGCTTCCGCCTTGACAGGGCGGTGCTCTGACCGATTGAACTACAATCCCAGCAAGGTGTATGGCATACATATTCTTACTAGTTTGATAAGAACATTCTATTCGTTGTGTTGTAACAGAAACACGAATGATATACTGAATATCCACATGAATATGGAATATAGTGAGAGCGACACGGATTACTAGTAACGAGTGGTTATTTTATTGCCAAAAAAATAGAGAATCAATTTCTCAATGAGAAAAAGAACTATTTTTATTTTTATGATACTTAATTAAGATTAAGTATCATTAATCTAGATCGTTAGAAAAATCAGAACGAATGAGAAAAACATGGATAGAGAAAAAATTGACTCTTTCTCTTCATTTCTACGGATCAGGCATTTCTGTTTCTGGAAGACAAATTGGTTATTTCATATTCATGGAGCAACGAATTATTGGGCCGAGCTGGATTTGAACCAGCGTAGACATATCATCAACGAATTTACAGTCCGTCCCCATTAACCGCTCGGGCATCGACCCAGGAAGAATTAATTCTAGATTTATTGATAATCTACGATCAACTTCCTCTCTACCCCCAGGGGAAGTCGAATCCCCGCTGCCTCCTTGAAAGAGAGATGTCCTGAACCACTAGACGATAGGGGCATATCCACCCGACCGTCATCATACTATGATAATCATCATCATAGTATTATCATACTATGAACAGTTTTTTTGGAATTGTCAATAGAATCTAATGGTATGACTAGATTCGAAGAGTCTTTCCTACTTTTTTTTATGTTATGATTCCATAGAATTTTTTTATTTGATGGTTCTTGTATGAACCCCTATGCATATATGTATATATGTACATATATGCAGACACATATGCATATGCAGACATATATGCATTAGACTCATAATGGAAAATTCATGAATTGAATAAAACGGG